ATTTACAAATATCATTAACCACAGAATTTAGTGAGCGGCGCCAAATCTTTCTATGGATTGCTTCTTTCGCCTCTTTCGCCGTCAAAGTGCCTATGGTACCAGTTCATATTTGGTTACCCGAAGCTCATGTAGAGGCACCTACGGCAGGATCCGTCATCTTGGCAGGAATTCCTTTAAAATTGGGAACCCACGGGTTTTTAAGATTTTCAATACCCATGTTTCCCGAAGCGACACTTTGTTCCACTCCTTTCATTTATACTCCAAGCGCGATTGCTATAATATATACTTCCTTGACCACTTCAAGACAGATCGATCTTAAGAAGATCATTGCTTACTCCTCAGTAGCCCATATGAATCTGGTGACTATTGGTATGTTTAGTCGGGCGGCGGCCGTTAGGTCACCTATTTTGAGTTATGGACACACAAGGCCAAAACATGTGTGCCGGGCGTGCGACCCATCAACCTACTAGCAATGGGGGAGAAAACATAGCATGTCGCAACAAAAGCTTGATTCGAGGCGTCAGCAAAACAAAACACTGCCGTCTCTTTCAAAAACAAAAGCCCCTTAGCGCCCCGGGACGGGAGTGGGGGACGGCCCTACGCGCAGGCAACAGCAGCACCGGCGCTACGAAGTCAGAATCGAACCCTTCTGTTGGCTTTCCCAATTCATTCGTGAATAAGAATTCAAGGGCTAGAAGCGCTCGCTTCTAGCTGCTTCGCCTGCTTCTTATTATGGCGGTTGGCGTGGCGGAAATGAACGAAAAGCGATATGAACGTGCAATTTTCAAATAGATTGATAGATAGCCTGATCTGTTCTGATGGATCGAAAGAGTAGGAATGGATAGAGAGGGAATCCATCAATAATAAGGGGAAATCTCCTATTTTTATCTATAGATGAGACAACCATCTATTCTTGATCCATCAGAAAGAAATCGATATGTATCTGATGGAGTCTACTACATCGTACGTAGAACGCCCAAGCGCTTTTAAGGCCTGCTCAGTCAGTTCTCTTATCCATCGGTCCAATGCACTGGGCTCATCTCATGGAGGGAAAAGCCAAAATGTAGTTGTGTTGTTGTTCGCCGCCTCGACGCATTCCCTTCTCTCCCCGGCATCGTCCCACACAGAAAGAAAGAGCGCAGAGCCCCGGCCCGACCTGTAGGTCCGCTAACGTAAAGCGAGGAGTTTAGCCTGAACCGGCAAACCGAAGTAACTTTCGGAACCATACTTCCTACAGCTAACACGTGTCCAGTTCAGCGGGAACGCGCAGCGCAAACGAACGTGAGCTGCTATACCGAATCCCCCGCCGGCCATCGGGGACCGAGTGGTAAAGCCATGATCCGCAGGGGAACGGATCACTCATTCTTCCATTGGGGACAGGTGCACGAACGACAACTCCAAACGTCACACATCCGTCGCCTACCTACCGTTTAGGTGGCACCAGCGAGATCCAGCTAAGGTAAGGAACTTCGTGTCGCGGCTGCTCCACTCCGCCGCGGTCCCATGAGCTGAACTTCGTTGCCTTCCCGCGCGCGAAGCGGATGGGTGCCGCGCTGCGGGTCAGTTTCGGGGCGGGGGGGCAAATAGAGACCAGAAGAATGATTCATTTGGATCGACGAGCTTTTTCAGCCCCAAAACTAAGAATCAATGGAATGTCTGTCTATCCATGAATATCTATTCTATCTGTATATCTAGGGAATCACTTTATACATATAAAATTATATTATGGCATGATATGATCGCCTAGCTGTAGCCGCATATCAGCTGCGCTCAACATGCGGGATTTCTGTTGGATCAGATCTTTCGCTTTGACGGAAGCTTTTGGACCTAGCGAAAGGACTTTAAGCCTTTGCGCAAGCAAGCGCGAGAGAAGCAAGCAAAGTAGAAGCTTTGCCAGAAGCAAGACGAGGAAGCGGAGCAAGCCCCCCGACCGACTAAAATACAACAGTCGCGACCTACTTTGATTCAAAAGAAAGGCGAAGGGTTTGGCAACAAGCAAACGGCTTTCTATCATAGTTGCAAGAGTTCCAAACCTTAACTACTTAAGTACCAAAGGCTGCTTTCGGTTGGTTTCATAAGGGGGCTGTTCACTACAAGCTATCAGTGCTGTCTTAGATTGAACGGCAATAAGATAAGTCGACGTTCAATCTCTAGGGCGGGTTTCCGCTGAGAACGGAATAGTGTTCGTGTCCAAAGGCGAACAACGCCCTAGCTTCTAGAGTTCGCTGCTTTTCCCAGGCCGGAGAAGGTCTTATACCGCTCGCCTTTGTTTGATATGTTCATTCAGTACCAATACAAACTACAACTACACAAAAAAAGGAAGGGCCGCTATAGAAGCTAAAAGTAGCCTATAGTAGAGTAGTCGGCCTAACAAAAGCGTCACGGCAACATAAAATTCCCCTTATGAATGTAATCTTAAGTAGGGGGCTTAGGCCGCCCGCCTACCAATCAAAGAGGCTGAGAGTAAGCATAAGCTCACCCGTAAGCTCTTCGAGCTTCCCTTCATTCGCTTCGCGGGAGCCGCACAGCACATAGCTGGAAGTCAGAGGGCCCATACTACCTGCCTAACCCCTCGCTCCGAGGGACCGTAGATCGGAAAGCGCCTTCTAAACCATCCCATTTATCCAAAAGAGAAGGGAAGGGGCCTATTTACTTGCATGACCCCTGCAGATTTTACCCTATCTACACCCGGAGCCAATCTCCTATCGGTCCTGCCGCCACGCCGCAGAACGGGAGCTCGTGTGGAACCTTTTATTTCTGGCGTAACAGCGGTGGCACGTAACAAAATATTACGGTCGCGTAACATAAGGGCCGGAGGTACGGTAAACTCGGCCAAAATATGACACCTAAAGGGCCGGGCGCGCACAATCCTATCCTATCCGAGTCCGAGTTTACCCCTTGCACTTCGGACAGCCGTCCGTAGCATCATAAGGAGGACCTCCCTTTCGAGGTAAAAAAATGGTACGGTACATAGGAGGCTGGTCTTTCTCAACGTGGTGTATAGCACGAAAAACCTTTCGATACAAGAAGGGGCCGTTCACAACATGAAAGAAGAGAAGAAAGAAAGGAGTGATTCTCTTCTTTCTCTTTCTCGAGGGGGAAAGATAAATAGGGTCTTATAGAGGGAGTAGACTAGCTCGACCAAAGGGAGAGGGAGGGGGAGGGGAAAGGATTGGGCCTACCTATCCCGATAGGACCTCATAAAGGAACGGGAGCTGTTGAGAGGTTCCATATTGCCGAGCCGAAGGGCAGCACTTCTGTACGTCATCGTAGTATGTCACGTCGTCTCGTCCCCGCTTGCATTGAAGAGTACCTATGCACTATTTCCGGTTCACTGATAAGGAAGATAGAGTTGGGGTGGGGGTCTACGATGTGATACTCAAGTATGACCCGGGGAGATACATGCTAACTATGGGTAGGAAGCAGGAACCATTATGTAAATAATTTCAGGGAGTTACAGATCTCTTATACTACCATCGATCGACAGAGCGGAACGACTAGAAAAAGAAGTGAAGTTAGAAAGCCGTATGATAGGTGGTAACTATCTTGTACGGTTCGGGGGGTAATCGGCGTACTCCGATCAGTGGGGGAGAATCTTTGGCTCTATCGAACATACAGGGAATTGGAGGTAGCATTCTACCGATGTTAAGTCATGGACTGGTTCCTTCAGCCCTTTTTCTATGTGTTGGTGTTCTATATGACCGACATAAGACTCGACTTGTTAGATATTACGGAGGTTCAGTGAGCACCATGCCGAATCTCTCTACCATTTCCTTCTCTTCCACTTTGGCCAATATGAGTTCACCCGGTACTAGCAGCTTTATCGGGGAATTTCCCATCTTAGTAGGAGCTTTCCAAAGAAATAGCTTAGTAGCCACATTAGCAGCGCTTGGGATGATTTTAGGCGCGGCGTATTCCCTTTGGCTATATAATCGTTTGGTTTCTGGAAATTTAAAACCTGATTTCCTCCATAAATTCTCCGATCCAAATGGCAGAGAAGTTTCCATATTTATACCTTTTCTTGTTGGAGGGGCGACCGTCCGTTGAACTACCAAAGAAAAAAAGGGTAAACCAATGTGATCATGACATTGTAGGTGCTTGCGATGGGACGGATGCGACTTCCCTCAGTTGGTTTGGGTGGCATAGCCCGTTGCAGAAGTCCCCCCTTTTTTTGATCCATTTCTTTAGTCTTTAGGGAGCCAAAGCTTTACTTTACTAATAAAATAAGGCTCGCGCAGGGGCGCTCACGTTTTTTGGCTAAGCCGTATCTTGCTGGGTGGGACCGAGATAAAGAAAGGACGGGGGGCAACCGTACATGGTACTTCTCGACCGTGTCTCCGAGGGACAGTTGAACGAGCGATTCATGAATGCAGCCGGGTTGGACGAGCCAATAACTCGAACGCGTTCGGTCTGCTTTTTGAGCAAGAATCACAGCGTTACCTTACCTTCACCATGATACGGACTCCAAGTTCTTATGGCAGAGCACGAGGTGATTTATCATCAATATGATGATGGGAATGGAAACCAGAAGCACGACCGGGGTCTTCGTGGTCCAAGATAAACCATCAATAACAGTAACGTAAGCATGAGACTTTTTGGTAGTACCGGTGAACCAGATGGCCGCGGCGATGGAATCTGGGACGGAGGACTCGTAGTATCTCTCTAGATCTGGCAAAAGCGAAAGACTCCCTAACGTAATTCGAATGGGGGCTAACCTGACCGCTGAGCCCACCCTGGCCTCGCACCCGTGGTTGCGAGCTGGAGCTGCCATAGCTTATGGCTAGAGCAATGGGAGGGGGCCCTGGCGGAGAGAACAGTAAGGAGAATGGGCGCTCCGCCCGCTTTTCGGGCGGCAGGAGCTGCGGGCAAGTGCTTGGTAGGCCAACAGCCCAGTGAACCGGGCGGGGCACTCGACGAAAGGGGAGCACACTGAGCAAGTACGAGAAAATTTCCCCGCTCCACTTTATTAAAAGCAAGGACCACTACGGGAGGTCAAACCAAGGACCTATGGAAGTCGGGGCTCGTCCCCGGTCAATATTGGATCAAACAATAGGGGGCCGTAGCACTGACCTCTTTTTTTATTGATTCAATACAATAGGGGAAAAGATCATACAGTTCCCTACCGAGACAACAGAAACTCTCAACGGATCCTCCGCGCGCTGGGCATACCTCTTCTGTGCGTCTTTCTCGTGGCGGGAACAGAACAACAGGGAAAGACCCGGCCGACCTGCCCAGGGCTCGAGGGCGAGCTTTATTTAAGAGAGAATGGGGAGTGAATCGAAAGGCTTCCGTTTCCGTTCTTGGTTTGGGGGCTTTCGGGCTCCTCTCGATCTTATTCGTAGTTGGGAGGGGGGAAGGAGTCTAAATCAATGGACATTAATGAACCATCATTGATGGACGTTGCACATGACACGATCAATTCGACTCAAGGTCCGGCGCTAATAGAAGTAGCTGACTCTCCTAGCAGCGACGGAAAAGGGCAGTACTTTTTTCGTAGTAATAGTGGGCGGGTCTCATGAGATCTTTTCTAGGATTCCTTATCACGCCACGCACGTAGATCTTTCCATTGATAGGTAAGAGGGCTCCTCTCTTAGCGTTTCACACTAAGCAAGTAAACTACCTCTCCCTCTCCCTATGGTCGAGTGAGTCCCTACCTATGGTCGAGCTTGTTTTCTTTCAGAACCTTAGCGCAAGCACTAAGTAAGCAAGCTACCTTGAACAGACTCTTAAAGGTTAGGTTACTACCTGCCTCTACGGAAGAGGTGTACTTTGTACCGCCCGGAGGTCATATAGATCGAAACCCAGAGCGATAAGAACGAAAGTTCTACCCACAGCTACAACCACTGGCGCTTCAAAAGGCTTCGTAGATTCTAAGGGCGCTACTGAAAGCCTTTTTTTAGGTCGTGTAATAGGAAGGTAAGGTGTAAGCCTCGAAAGCCTTTGGTACTTCGGTAGGGCGAGCAGCCCTTAAACCAAAAAAGGTTTGGAACCCTTCCCCTATTTCTGCATTTCATTCTCTAGCCTCAAACAAAATTAGAAAAAAGGAGAGGCCTTCGCATTCCTAATCCGGTGGGGGGCCGGACGGCTTTGTTTGCCCCAGCTTGGCGAATCGCATCCCCGCGCAACGACATTGTTTGTGCGCCCCTTACCGTTCTCGCTCAGTGTTTGCAACGGCTGGGGAGGCAGTCGTAGAAGCGAAGCCTATCGCCACGCCGACCATCAAATACGAGATTGGGCCCCTTCTCAAAGATTTGATGGAATGGCCCAGCCCACCCAAGAGCGCTTATGTCATGTCATATGGGAACTCATGGCTGGAAACAATCCTTATGGTTTTGGTATCCGGTAGGAATAATAAAAATCAAAGTCCAGGTTGGTTGGTGAGCCTAGTGATAGGAGACTATCTAGCTTGGTTCGGAGAGCACTTGTTGGGTTAAAGATTTTTTTTGCTAAATGTTACGGCCTAAATGCTGAACTATTGACCCTACTTGTTCGGATGGGTGTTCACCCCAAAGTGTTCCCGGATTGCATGCATACATCCGTAAGTAACTTAGTGCAACATGGCAAATTTCATTGAGAGGAATCAGCAAAGAAAAGAAAAACGGGTCAACATCTTATTAAGATTTGATCGTTGCATTACTGTGAGATGCCCAAAGACTCCCAGGTATTTGTGTCTCCGAATACCTCTCGAGATGTGTTAAATAAAGTTAATTGTAGGGATGCCTGTCACAAAGAACTCGGGGAAGTATCTTGGCGTGCCACTAATTCATGAAAGGGTTTCTCGGAGAACTTATGCAGATTTATTAGAGAAAGTGCAAGGAAGACTCTCCGGTTGGAAAGCAAAATTGTTGAATATGGCGGTACAGGGATATTCAAAGCATCCAGGAAGAAAGGACGAGCGCAGCGGATATGGCTAAAACAGCGGATACGTTCTAAACCGATTCTTTCACAACTTATTAGATCACCCCCGGTTCACTTCACTCCCTAAAGGCGGATTAAGACTAAGGTAGGCAAGGAAAGAGATATTCAATCAACCAAGCAAAGAACCGATACCACTACCACAGTCTTCACCAGGAAGGAAGAGAGTCGAGACAGAAAGCCAAGACAGTCATCCAGGCATTGGTTACAGACAGGCAGACCAGAGATCGAAAGAGTCAAAGCCAAGGAGGAAAGGGAAAGCCGAGAAGACCGTATTCAATAGGACCGGTTATGAACCCAAGAGCGGATAGGAGTACTCATACTCAAGGACCGGAAGCTCTCACAGCGTCAAGGCAAAGAATCACTCCTATTGGAAGAAGAGCGTTTACGATCAGAGCGGAGGGAATGAAATAGCAGCTACTTCTGTGCGTGGCTATCTTCTCCTATTGATTAACGTCCTTCAAAGAGCGTATTCTATTCCTTCTGTCCGTGGGTGTGGGACTAGTGCAATCATTCCCTTCCTCACAGCTCCTTCTTCTTCTTCATCACCAGGAGTTGATTCAATTGCTAAGAAGGCATTTCCTCCAAGAGTTTCTTCTTTCACAACAACCATGGCATGACTTATTATAGGATTCATCTTTTTCACTCACCATCAACAGGAAAGGACAGTGTGGCATACTCTTATATACGATGAATGTGCAGCTAGGAGAGCAGCTACTTCTGAACTTTCTAACTTCAGCTAGCTGACTGGTTTACTACTGGCTTTCAACCCTTGGGCAGCTATCCTTGGCATGCGTGCTACTGGCCCGCCTACTGAACTCCTACTGTCCTGCTACCAAGCATTCTCTCTTTACTCGCCTAAGGGTGCACTAAGAAAGATTGCTACAACGACAAAAGGAAAGAGTATATACACCCATAAATCGTAGACCGGAACTGCCCTCGCCTACCTGCACTGACTTCCTTGCCTTACGAAAAGCATTTGAAAAGTGAAATTTTCCCTCCTCAATTACTTTTTCCTTCGGCAACGAACATTTCAATCTAAAAAGTTTTTCAAACCCGCATCAAAAGACAGATATTAGTTATAAGAAATCCCCGATTGGATAAGGCAGAGCGAGGGGAAGAGCATGAAACCATTCTATCACAGACAGGAGCCCGAGCATGTAAGCGCTATGGACAGCTAGCCTTGCACAAGAGACAGGAAAGAGGCTGACTAGGACCGATGGGAGGGAACTGGCTTGCTACCGTTTGACTGACTTGCTTTCCTCCCTGATTGGCTTTCTTGCCTGGAATGACTTCCCGAAGGAAAGGACTTAGCGCTTGAAACTCCTAGCTCAACTAGCGCTTCGCGCGGGTAGAAGGACTAATTGAGTCTATTGGGCCCTAGAGGAGCTATAGACTCTAGTTAGTCAGTTTCCCCGCTACTCCTTTGTCTTGGAGGAAGGGAAGATAATGACATTGAAACAACAGCGTATTCTTGGGATCGGAAATAGCCATAGAAGAATTATAGGAAGGATATCTCTTATCAATATTCAAATCGTCTCTTTTTCACAATCGCCGATCGAAAGAGTGCAACCATGGCAAGCAAGACGCGAATAGAGCTGTCTTTCACAACAGGAGAGAATACTTCATTGAAGTCCACACCCTCTCTCTGACTATAGCCCTTTGCAACCAAGCGTGCGAGGAATTATTGATTCAAAGGCTACGCTCCTGAAGGCCTTTGAAACTATCTCAAATAGGGTTCTAGCAGAGACCGCTGAAACTCGTGTTTTAATGCCCGCCGTACTGCTGCATGTAGTAAGGACTTTGCCGGGTGTAATGGAATACATTGATAGAGGCATATGAATATGTTATCCCAATAGTCACGATATTCATCGCCTCTGTTAGGAATAGCAGGCAATCTCAGATCAGGATAAGGATTCGCAGGCGAGACAGATATTGAATTAACAGAGGAAGGAAGAAGTAAGGCAAGGGAGCTGTTGAGATGGTACGAATGGGTATGTCATCCGTGGATCCATATGCATTGTATAAGAAGGGACATAGAAGGAGCTGCTAGTAGTAGGATGCACAGAGGGACTTTAGTCTCATATTCATGCCGCTGCTATTGAATGTGCTCTTGTCGCAATTGAATCAGCCGTTGAGTAAATAGAAGCTCTGGCTCTTGCCCCTGTTAGTCTTGCCGCTGCTTAACTATGAGTACGAGTTGGAGCTCTTGGGTTCATGACTGGTGCTACTGCTATTGAATCATCTCTTTGAAGGCCAAATGCCACATCAGTAAGAGAAGTGGGCAAAAAAGCTGCGGTACCGGTGGTGGTGTCATAGAAGTAAGCGCTGTTGTCGGAAGGAGTAAGAACTAAATGCCCAGAGTCAACTGCTGGTGGTTCAGGAAGTGAATCAGATTCATCCTATAATAAGTAATAAGATGGTACGAAAGGGATTGATTGGGATTCATCGACATCTGAGATTCATTTTGAAACCAATGGCAGATCTTCCTCAATAGGAACTGAACGCTGGCATGAGGAAAGCTTTGCTACTTCTCAGTGCATGAGGAATGAAAAGCGGAAAGAGCTTATTCGTGAAAAGAAAATAATGGAGTTCTTTGGACTCTCCCAAGAGCTTATGAGTGCACAAGAGCTGATATGCCAACAGCTGATTCAATAGCTGTGGATTCAATTCCTTCATTCAAACCTGAACCCGAAAGAGCCTATTCGAGAACAGTAACAAGAGTAATTAATGGCGGATTCGCTCTCAAATCGTCCTTCTCATCTTTAAAAGCCAAATCATCGTCCACATCTAATCAATCCCCAATCGTCTGGTATCCCTTTTCTCTTTCTGCAAGAAATCGTCCTCATCGAATTGTCCGCATGCGTCCTCAAAATAGCGTATTCGTGGTATTCTCTTCCCAACAGCTTATTCTATTCCGAATTCCTACTCAATGTAGTGCACTCGCTCGCCTTCGGGTGAGGGAAGAGTTCGTCGCTTCCCGAAGAGAGGGTATTCATTAAAGCAGTAATCATCGAAGGCATACCAAAGAGTCAAGGTAAAAAGTCTCCGGGTTAGAGTCACCAAGAAAGCAAGCCGGGAAGGCATAGAGTCGACGCAGTCAAGCAGGAAATCCCGTAATCTACGGCAAAAAGGCATAATCAAAAGTACAGGCAGAAGGCTAAGAGCCTAGTCTTGGATCTATTGAAAGAAATCCAGCTCATCCGGCGGGGCAGTGGCACCCTAAACTACAGGCCCCGGACTATATGTAAGCGAAAGATCCGCGGGGTTAATTGAGCCGTTCTTTCTCTTTGCGGGCTAGTCCAATCTACTAGTTTGATGGTGACTCATGTGTTCCCGACCGCCTCCCGGCGCCAAGATTAACAACAACAAAAGGTGCCCTTCCAGTGGCACCAGAAGCAGCAGCGATACCCTTAAAAAGGTTTTGACGGAGCTTAACCGCTCTTCCTTAGCACAAGCGTTAAGCGATAATAATTCCTGCGATTCTTCTTTTTAATGAGAACAGCACGGAACTAGACTAAGGAAGTCGTCTGCTGTGCCCCTTGCACTTCCTAACGGGACTTTCCCTGGTTGACTCTTCTTACTATGAGAACAATGAGCACCAGCTTCATTCACAAGAGAATGGGCTAACTCCAAAACCTCGGTGGTTGGAATCTTTCTCGTTCCATCTAGCCTCTTAGAAGAAGGCAGTCTCCAGTTCAACGGAACTTCCCCCTTTCCTTTGCAATGACTCCTCTTTTGCTCATGACCTAGCTCGTTTGATAAACAGTTATCGGTAGGCCATTCAATACTCTCGGTTGTCAAAGAACTCCTAGCTCTCGGTTGCAGCGGATACTAGCAGCGTTTACTTGCAGCGTTTCGCTATCCGCTGTTCTTCTAAGCGCTGTTCTATAGAAGGTTAGAGTCTAAGAAGGAAAGCCCTCCTTCCTCTCTCGGGAGGCAGACCACGTTCCAAGCCACCTTGGCAGCCTTAGAGATCCCAACTGCACCATGCCAGAGGAAAGATCTGAGGATCTGGTCAATAACCTTGCACACCTCCTTCGGCAAAATGAAAATGCTACTCCAGTAGACCTGAATACTGAACAACACTGATCTGATGAGCTGAAGTCTACCCGCATAGGAAAGCCGTTTGCTAGTCCAAGATTCAACCCTGTTGGTAATCTTATCAATGAGAGGCCTACAGTCTCTGGCTGTGAGTCTAGTAGAAATAAGGGGCACTCCAAGAAACTTGATGGGCAAGGTCCCTTCTTTGAAGCCAAAAAGGTTCTCAACATTGTGCTTAGTATCTTCATCCATCCCAGCACTGAAAAATTTGTTTTTGTCAGGCGCTCGGAGAGCCCTGAGAGAGCAGAAAAGGAATAAAAACTCTCTTTAATGACAGAGGCTGATTTGGATTGGAGATCTCCTTGGCAGAATAACAGGAGATCATCAGCAAAACAAAGGTGAGTAAAATCCAGCTTAGCACATCTCGGGTGGTGAGAGAACCTTCCATTACTAGAAGCTTTGACAAGGATCCTGGAAAAGACTTCCATAGCAAGAACAAACAGATAGGGGGAAAGTGGATCCCCTTGTCTCAGCCCCTTCCCTCCGGAGAAATAGCCCTCAAGCCCCCCATTGATGGAGACCGAGAACTTGGGGGTGGTGATACAAGCCGCAATGCATTCAATCAGATGGGCAAGAAGGTCAACAGCTTTCAAAATCCCCAGAATGAAATCCCAATGCACTGAGTCGTAGGCTTTCTTCAAATCCATTTTGATGGCACACCGAGGCTTCCCTGTCTTCCTGTGGTAGTTTATAAGAAGTTCCTGAGCCAAAAGGACATTATCTTTAATCTTCCTCCCTTCAACAAAAGCAGACTGGGTGGGGCTAATGATCTTGGGAAGCAAGCCTTTGATCCTATTAGCAATCAACTTGGTAATACACTTATAGATCGTATTGCAGCAGGAAATAGGCCGAAAATCTCCCATGACTGTAGGATTAGGCACTTTAGGTACCAAAACCATGATAGTGGAGTTAACTTCCCTTAGAAGCTTGCCTGAAGCAAAGAAAGACTTTACGGCTTCTATCACATCCTGACTCACAATCTCCCAAGCACTTTTGAAGAAGTGGGCAGAATACCCATCAGGGCCGGGGGCCTTGTTACTGTTAAGGGAGAACATAGTTCTTTTCATTTCCTCTGCTTCTACGGGAAGGGACAAAAGGCATCCGTCCTCCTGGGAAAAGGTGAAATAAAAAATCCCTCGAATCTCTGCCACCAACTCTCTTTCCAAAGTAGGGTCACCACCAAAAAGATGCTGGAAAAAGGAGACAGCCTCTTGACTAACAGCTTTATGGTCTGTAAACTTATCCCCCTCGGCATTGTAAACACTCAACAATCAGTTCTTGGACTGCCTAGCCCTCACCACCTTGTGAAAAAACCCTGTGTTACTATCCCCCAGCTTCAGTCACTGAATTCTGGACTTCTGTTTGAGGGAGGCCTCTTCCATAAGAGTGAAATGAGTAAAAACTTTCAAACTCTCTTTTTCCGCATTAGCTAGGTCAGAGTTGGAAGGATCCTGCAAGTGGAGTAACTGCAATCTAGTAAGGTCCTCTCTAGCTTGGGCAACCTTAGAGTTGATGCTACCATAGTGTTTGGAATTAAAGATCTTCAATTCAGGCTTGAGACCTTTCAGCTTGGTGCACAGCCTGAACATAGGTGGGCTAAAGCCCTCCACTGGAGTACTAAAAACTTGCTCAACCAAAGGGGCAAACTCTTCGTGGGAGGTCCATAAATAAAAAAAAAGGAAAGGCTTCTTCCCTGTGACCAACTTCTGCCTGATGGTAACTATCCCCGGGGTATGATCAGAAAGACCTGGCCCTGTGAAGTCTGCTTCAGAGTTCGGGAAGGTAGCAAGCCAACTGTCATTAACCAACACTCTGTCAAGCTTCCTGGCAATAATCTGCTCACTATCTCTGCGGTTGGACCAAGTATAGAGCGGGCCCTTAAAAGGGAGGTCAAACAGATCTATATCTAACAAGCATTGGTGGAGGTCAGTATTATGGCTTCTCCCACTCCCACCCATCTTTTCCTCATGGAATCTAGAAGAATTCAAATCTCCCATAACAATCCAGGCTTGGTCAATCACTACACTGCTCATTCTCTTCAAATCAGCCCACAAAGCCTTCCTCAGATTAACTTCATTCGAACTATAACAAACGGCGGACACCCTGAAATCCCCTTTCTGATTGATGAAGCTGCAAAACACATGGATAATCTGATCACTTCTGTACATAGGGGTCACTTTTAGAATCAACGGATCCCAACCAACCCAAATTCTGCCCAACAATGCATGGTCATAATTATCAAAAACCTCCCAATCCCCAAAAACTTTCCTGCTAATCATGTCTTTATTGATGGATCTTACTTCAGTTTCCACAAGGCCACACAAACTAAGATTATTATTCTTTAGGAGATGTCTAACCTCCCTTTGTTTTGAGGGCGGATCTACGCCCAACCTCACATCCCAGCAACCGAGACTAATCATAAAGGGGCGGTTTTGGGAAGGACCCCCTCCCCCTTTGGGGCTGCTACTTCCCCGAGCTTTCCTATTTTTCTTTTTGGCTTTCTTGCCTTTCCTTTGGCCCCCTACATTCGATTCAGAATAGAAAAATGCTCCCGAGGACTCTAAGACAAAAAGTAAAAAGTCCTCCTGCTGGATACCCCTAGGTGTATGAATTTCCCCCTCTTCCACGACCCCCTCTGAATCTAGGACAGTGAACAAATTTGCCTTCCGAGCCCCCTATGTTGTAGTGGTTGGGGCAGCTTCCCCTTCGTCCAATACCGGCCGCTCTTATTCTCATCGAGATTACCATGTCACGAACTTGATTTGAACCAGCACCCCGGACTTCCCCAGCGAACTTCCTTTTTTATTCTGATCGTGACTTTGGTTACCCGGTTCCCCACGCGGCGAATGGGTACGTCCGGGGTCGATCGTATAGATCGACGCAAAAAAAAATTATTTTAACGAATCGTGCCGCCGAACAAACCTCACCCTAACCACATAAAGCCAGAAAATTAGTGGCAGTTTCAAACCAACAAGAATTCCCAGAAAGTGCTAAATCAGCACTTAGATCCACTAAAAAGTCAATATCACGAAAAAGTGCTTTGTCGTTCGCAATAACATGCTTTAAAATTTTATATGTGGTCCAAGTGGGAGGTAGTCTAATATTATGTTGCTCAAAAAGGAGATTAAGTTGTTCTACTATGGTGAATTGCAAAAAATTCACAGTTTCTCCTTTTAGAATGGGGTCATGTGAACGCTCCAAGCTGCTGCTTATGGCAGATACCAGGTGGCCGTTAAGCCTAATTTGTAATAGGGAATGCATGGTTTGGTTGGTGTATTATCGCTCTGCCCCCCCCCCCCCCAAAAAAAAGAGGAGAGACTTGTTCTTGCTCTCCAAGACGGAAATAAAATCGCCGGTTGGGTTGGCCCAACCAAGAAAGACATGGGAAGGAATGGAAAACAAACTCTCATGTTGATCTTCTATATGCAAATTCAGTACTTCGTAATCTCCTGCGGAGCCTTCGCTTCTCCACATGGACACCTTCGGTGCCTCACGACTACTTTGACTTCGTAACCTGCAGCTGATCCCAAACCCTTTTCTTTACTTACATAAGGGACTTGCCTGTTTAAGGAATGAATAGGATGGAAAGGGGGATCTCATCAGGTCTGTGCTTGCCACTAGATATCATCTGAATGGACGCTTTCTGGTAATAGAAACCCCATTTCGGCCCCTTCTCCCGTTGGGCACTACCTCCGATGGGTAAAGATACCCGTAGGACCATTCCGGCTGTTTTTCAAGCCTCCCCTCACGCCTTTGGCGCCTCTGATGCATCTGATCGAGACAGAGCTCGAAACGTCTGGGCTTCGGATTGATCTTAATCACATTGGGATGGTACGGGGGAACAAGATGGACTCGGTTAGGTCACCCCCGAGTCCTTTTGCTGGAAGTTCGAATGGCTTCTAGTATGGATGTGTCTCGGCTTCGCCTGACGCTCAAGATCGTCTCAATCCCCTCTCCCTAATGGTATGGTCGAGCAATCTCCCGCTGGTTGAGTGCGAAACCCTCTGCTTGCGGAGATCGAAGGCAGGATTATTAAAAGTTTTCCAAGCTTTGGGTTAGGATTGTTCTCTCGAGACCATAGTGGGAATTCCTTAACAACAACATTTTGTGTAAACATGAGGTTACGAAGTAAACGCAGTGAGGTGGAAGTGAAGTGGGCAATCTTTGCCACTGTTGACTTGAACCAGCGTCCAGATATGGAGGGTTGGCTTAGCGGCAAACCAAGTTTGGAGAACAAAAGCCAAACAGGGGCATCCTACCTTTCGTCGCCCTTACGGACCCTACGTCTGTGAAATGACGGAATGATACGAGGGATCCCCCGACGAGTCAGGGAGACGAGAGGAGACTGAGGCAGGACGGTAGTCCTGAGAAAGATCCTGCTGCGAACAGCTCTGTGGCTGGACAGGAGAGAGGTCAACAGCGGCAAGGATAGGAGACTGACCCATATACGTGCGAGGTTTGGAACCCAACAAGCGAGAAACTTTACTTAGTTTAGGAACTCGTCCATCCACGGGACACCTTTCGTAGTGAGGGAACTCCTCTGTTTTTAGCTTGACGAGCGTCTTTAGTTTCCGAAAAACGCGTAAACCCCAGGATTTTCGTAAAAGAAAGAGGGACGAGTGACAAGGGACTTGAGTGACTCGCCCTAATCAAAAAGCGGGAGAGGGGCGAAGAAACTCGATCAGCTACTAGAGACGAGCAAGGGCCAGGGACGCGCTCGACGAGCAGACGAGGGACGAGTGGTAGGAGCCGACAAATAGTAGTGCCGGTTCAGTGAAGTCAAGTCTTTACGTCTATAGGGGCTCCCTGACGATCCCGAACCTTCCAAAAGCGGGGGGGTATGTGTTGTTTCTTGGCACTCTCTTTCTTTGTTATGCCAACCTAAAAAGAGATAGGGATACGGGGCTTGACTTGAAAACAAACAACTGGCGCTGCCCCCCTATTAAAGGCAGATAGGGCACTTTTTGCCCTCCTTAACCTAAGCCCAGGATACGAAAAAAATGCCTCCCCGCTAAAAAGAACGATTGAGAGTGGATTTCTGGTTCGATAGTGTCGAGAAGGTATTAGCCACCGGTGACCGTGCTTTCGTAAAAGCACCATTGGGTGGTGGTTCCTCTCTTTTCTCTTGAACCCCAAACAAAAAATAGATCTCGCCATCAGCTCGACTAAGAGTTCCTAATCTAAAAAGTAAACTGAACTTGACTTAAGACGAAGGAACCGAGTGCCGAAAAAAAAAAACAGGTTTCTTAAGGCTTCAAACTACTAGTCATTAAGACTACTATGAAAGAAAAGTAAGGAAGTCCTTTTCTTGACTTGGCCCGCGTGCATTATACCTAAAGCCTTTTAAAAGAACTTGATTTCAATTTCAACAAAGCAAAGAAACGAAAGCATAACTCTTTGCTTGTTGTCCTCTTACTCTTTTAGCCTGCCTTGTGGAGGTCTCCTGGGTGTCTACGGCAGATCCGATCAGTCTCGTGATGAAGAGAAATCTTTTCCGATCTTCCACTAAGAAATAAGAAAGGTATCGTCACGACAACTAAATTTGCCCGGTAAACTACTCCGGGGCTCCCCATGGTTTAGTAAAAAGGAAGGGAGATTTTTTCTTCATCCGGGGGTCATTTCATTCATTATGAACTAAAAAATGTAAGGCCGATTAGTGAGGTCTTAAAAACTTCATACAATGAATGATCGGCAATTCTATTTGTGCTTTCAGCAAGTAGGCGACGCGAATCTATGGTTTCTATCAATCGGATACCATACCAATTGCTTGGATGCGTTTGAAAGCCTCGAGATGACTTGCAGAAAAAATGCTTTCTAGGTTTTTCTTGTGTCTCCGTAACAAATGGTCCATTTATTGATGGGCGAACGACGGGGATTGAACCCGCGCGTGGTGGATTCACAATCCACTGCCTTGATCCACTTGGCTACATCCGCCCCTACCCCCGCACAGGTTTAAGTCTCTATCTACGATCAGACCCTTTCCCCCATATGACCGCTATCAAAGAGAAGCTTTTTCCTATACTATAGTTGCAAGTCTATTGTTGTGTTTTGGAATTAGGGGAAGCAAAGCTTCAACAAGTAGAAGCTTCCTGGCAAAGCTTCAAACAAAGAGGTTGGGCTGTTCACTTCATTGATTTTACTTAACTTTACTTAAGATTAAAGATAGGGGCCGGGCGGGCAGTGAAGGCTCGTTTAGTAGACAGCACGGCTTTGACGAGCAGCAAGCACCTACTCCTAACAAAATGAAAAGCAGCAAGCGGAGCGGAGCTTGAAGAAGCGAGCCCCTTTCAGAGAAAGCCATTGCGCGCTAGCCCCCTGTATGGGGTTCCAAACCTGCGCACCCCTAAACTACAACAAGCTTTGAAGCCCCTACTTATTTATGGGATATTTTAAGAAGCCCCTTTCTACAAAACAAACCTTTCTATAATATAAGGGAAGCTCGAAGAGCTTTCTTCGCATGCTTGAGCGCATCTTTCCCCTTTCTATTAGTAAGGTTTTCAAAAGGTAGTTTACTTGCTTACTTGTTAGAGTAAGGAGAAACTTTAGTTTTTTTATTGCAGGGGCGCTAACGAGCAAGAAAAGGCCCCTTACTATTATAGATAGGCTAAGGCGCCTTTACTAATATTATAATAGAAGGCGCTTCTTTTTCAAAGTAAAGTTTCTCGCTTGTTGCTTTAGAAAGATTGCAGGTGAATCTTTTCTCCTTCCTTCAGCCGGCTCCGCCCTATCTATTCATCTCTTTTTTCAAATGGATATTTAGGGATCTCTTGTTCATAGATCTTGAAACCAGATCAATATCCATTTCTCAATAGATCTATCTATCGATAGAAAGATATAGATCTCTATCTGGCCATATCTAAATATGGAAGAACCAACACTTAAAGGGCGTACCAACGGAAGGTTCTCACCCTGTCCCCGACATTGTTCGATTCCCATCTCCCTCTTGTTGCTTAGGCAACTTAAACCCTCAACATAGTGAGGTGTGGGGCGAAAGGGGCCACCATTCTCTTTCTTTCTTCAATCGTTCCGATCAGCACAAGTGGGTTGGTTCGTTTCGTCCTTCTATCTACGCAATTCTCTGTCTTCGTTCGTGATCATGTTGGGCGAAAGGTAGTTGTAGAGGAGCGGCTGTGAAACGGTGATTCCCCCTTTCCATTGAAGTAGGGGGGGCCCCCTTCCCCACCATTCCGGCCTATTATTGATAGGGATTTTACCGATGCTGAAGGTAGCTTGCTTACCAAGCCACCCGCTTGAGAAGCTAGTCGCCAGAAAGAAGCGACGAGGAAGCGAAGCTGTCTACGAAGCTTTGCTTCCCCCCCCCCCTCCCCTGTAGTCGTAGTATTCGGCTCGTCGCTATTTTGATTCAAAAAGTAACCGACTTTCTCTGGTTTCCGCAACCATAACCATTTGTCACTCCGATTACTTCATCCATAAACCTTTATTTATTATAGCGGTACGCTCTAAAAAAAAGTCAAGGATAAGCTTGCATTCCAGAAGCGGTAGCTTCCCGCCTCCTTCATTCCTACTGCCTCCTTCGGTGAGAAGTTCCCTTCCCTTTTTAAAAATGCCGGATTGGTCTGCCTCAGCAAATGTACAAAGTGGAGCTGCCTGCTGTTTGGCTGATCCTCTTCTTCCCATTCGGGTTGGGTTGACCCAGAAGTAAAGTAAGAAGGAATGGAACCACTGGAGAGTCGTCTGCGGTTCACACTTGGGCAAAGACGACTTACTTTTGAAGCGGAACACGAACCTATTTCCGCTATTCCGGGTTCTTATTGAGCGTAGCGAAATCGAGGTTTATGATAAAGTCAGCGAAGTTTCTATAGTGTTCTACCTTTGTGTAGTCTCGGTCCACAGTGGAAGGCTCCGCACCTGAGCCTCGTTAGACTCAGCGGAAGTGTAAGGTGTAAGTGAAGAGAATAGAAGAGATGAAGTCCGTCCCTTAGCCTAGTCTATATCTACAGCTGACGCAACTCCGTACCGACGCCTCACTACTACTTAATTAATTAACGGCTAAGCGATTTCATAACCTGAGCTTTCCTTAACCAGCTGACCTTACTTCGTAACCTTAGCCTCCCTTTCTTTATAGTTCGACTAAGTGACTTCGTAACCTTAACGTACTTTCTTTCTTACTTTAGCATAGGCCTTCGCCACTTCAAACGGGCGCTTCGCCCCCCCCTTTTTTTTTAGAAAGGACGGGGCCTTACTTATTCTGTTCAGGGGGGATGAAAGACAAAGAAAGGGATCAGGGGGCTTTATGATCGTAGAAAGGGGAGGGGGACGACCCGCCGAATTCACATCAGAAATCGACAATATGAGCACAAACGAAATCTTGAATTGCGTATAGAAACAAAACAAAACGAACCGCTTCTATTCTCGGAGCTGAGGTATATGAAGAATGGCTTTTTGGTCCCTTTCGTCCAGTGGTCAGGACATCGTCTTTTCATGTCGAAGACACGGGTTCGATTCCCGTAAGGGATAGGTACTCATTCCCGGCCGCTTTCAGTTAGTGTTCATTGCTGAGTGATCGCTCGCTATTTGGCTGGAAAGGGTGGTCTGGAAGCTTCCTCTCTCCCAGCAAGCAAGACGAGATCACCGCTTCTCTCAGTAATGGACTTCCTTGAATTCTTCCTTATCCTGATTCCAAAGTTTTTATTTATTCTTTACTTTTAAGTGAAAAGGGGGAGTTGGATCATAAAGAAGAGTTTGCTCCTTAACAAGTAAGCAAGTAAACTACCTTAGCGCAAGCACTAAGGAGCCTACTCGATTGACAAGCATAGCCTTGATAGCTGCTTTATTCGCCTGTGAACCAGGAATTTATTAAAAAATAGGAAGCGGGCCATAAGCGGTGATAGGCTCCCTCCCTCCCATCCCTTTCTTTTCTTCTCCCCCCAACTTTATTCACTTCGCGGTAAACAGAGACTTTCCAATAGCCAGCAGGGCAAAGCCTTTTTTGGGAGTCCAAGGGTGCCGCCCCCTACTAC